AATAAGATGCCTGAATAAAGGATTATTTTGATAGAATAAATCATGTAGATTTTCTACTCTTATTATTTATAATAGAATCAAACTATCCCTTAAAGTATCAAAAACTTTCGTGCATCTTACACTTATAAATATAATATTTAATGGGGCAGGGAAGAGGTTAAAAATTCCCTGCCCCAAAGAAAAGTAAGCTAAAACTAAGCTAATAGGTTCATACCCTGTGTATGGGATTTATATCCCCTTTTCTAATTTTATTAAATCCATCTCGCCTTTTATTTATTTCTACCCTTAGTTTAGGGACACTATTCTCTGTATCTGCTTCTTCCTGATTGGGAGCGTGAGCTGGATTGGAAATTAATCTTCTTTCCTTTATCCCTTTAATATCTCAAAATAATAAATTCTCGGCAGAGGCTGCTTTAAAATATTTCTTAGTGCAGGCTCTTGCCTCTTCCATTCTTTTATTTGCAGTAATTCTCCTTTATTCTTTAAATTCTTTACTAATCTTTGAAGTTTTTTATTTTAACCCCTTACTTGTTTTAAATTCTGCTTTATTAATTAAATTAGGCGCGGCACCCTTTCATTTCTGGTTTCCAGGCGTGATAGAAGGCTTAAACTGGCATTGTAATATTATTCTTATAACATGACAAAAGATTGCCCCCATAATGCTTCTATCTTATTCTATTTATTTAAATATATTTTCCACATTTATTATTGTTACTTCTGTAGTTGCAGGGTCATTAGGAGGGTTTAACCAGACTTCTTTACGTAAAATTATAGCATATTCATCTATCAACCATTTAGGTTGAATAGTAGCCTCAATTATCTTAGGAGATATATTCTGACTAACTTATTTCTTATTTTATTCACTTCTTTCTATCGCTGTAATTATTATATTTAACCAATTTAATTTGACACACTTATACCAAATTTATTCTTCGCCCTCTTATTCCCCTTCTATTAAACTTATATTATTTTTAAATATGCTGTCTTTAGGTGGGTTACCTCCATTTTTAGGATTTTTACCTAAATGAATTATTATTAATGGTCTAGTTAGAAGTAACCAATATTTTACAGTAACTTTAATAGTAATTATAACATTAGTAACTTTATTTTTCTATTTACGATTAACTTTCTCCGCTTTCCTTTTAACACATAATGAACCTAAATGAGTCCCTACTACTATAATTACATCTTCTTTCCTTTTAATTTTAATTAATATTTCTATTTTGGGGCTACCTTTAAGCCCTCTTTTGTTTATTCTTTTGTAAGGTTTTATGTTAATTTAAACAAATAGCCTTCAAAGCTATAAATATAAGTCAAATCTTTTAAGCCTTAGTATATTACATCTTTAGAATTGCAGTCTAATATCTTAACTTAGAATACAAGGCCTGGCAAGAGGGGTATAAACCCCATAAATAGATTTACAATCTATCACCTAATTCAGCCACCTTACCGCGACAATGATTATATTCAACAAACCACAAGGACATTGGTACTCTCTACTTTATTTTTGGGGCTTGATCCGGCATAATCGGAACCTCACTGAGTCTTTTAATTCGTGCTGAACTTGGGCAACCAGGATCTTTAATTGGTGATGATCAAATTTATAATGTTATTGTTACTGCCCATGCATTTATTATAATTTTCTTCATAGTAATACCTATTATAATTGGGGGATTTGGAAATTGATTAGTTCCGTTAATGCTTGGGGCCCCTGATATAGCTTTCCCTCGAATAAATAATATAAGATTCTGGCTTCTACCTCCTGCTTTAACTTTACTTTTAGCTAGTAGTATAGTAGAAAGAGGAGCAGGTACTGGTTGAACTGTTTACCCTCCTTTAGCCGCAGGGATTGCTCATGCTGGAGCATCCGTTGATCTCGCTATTTTTTCTTTACATTTAGCAGGAGTGTCTTCTATTCTAGGAGCTGTAAATTTTATTACCACAACTATTAATATACGAACTAGAGGTATAACAATAGACCGCATCCCCTTATTTGTTTGATCTGTTGTTATTACTGCCGTATTGTTATTACTTTCACTGCCTGTTCTTGCTGGGGCAATTACTATACTTTTAACAGATCGTAACTTAAATACGTCTTTTTTTGACCCTGCTGGAGGAGGAGACCCTATTTTATACCAACACTTGTTTTGGTTCTTTGGTCACCCTGAAGTTTATATTTTAATTTTACCTGGGTTTGGTATAATTTCTCATATTATTAGTCAAGAAAGAGGTAAAAAGGAAGCTTTTGGGTCTTTAGGTATAATTTATGCTATACTAGCTATTGGGTTACTAGGATTTGTTGTATGAGCACACCATATATTTACTGTAGGGATGGATGTAGATACTCGAGCCTACTTTACAGCCGCTACTATGATTATTGCTGTACCTACAGGTATTAAAATTTTCAGATGACTTGCTACCCTTCATGGTACTCAATTAACTTACAGTCCCTCTCTTTTATGAGCCTTAGGCTTCGTATTTTTATTTACTATTGGGGGCTTGACAGGAGTAGTATTAGCTAATTCATCAATTGATATTGTTCTTCATGACACATATTATGTTGTTGCCCATTTTCATTATGTACTTTCTATAGGAGCAGTGTTTGCTATTATAGGAGGGCTGGTCCACTGGTTTCCTTTATTTACAGGATTGTCTTTAAATCCTCAATGATTAAAAATACATTTTGCTATTATATTTATTGGTGTAAATTTAACATTCTTCCCTCAACATTTCTTAGGATTAAGAGGAATACCTCGACGATATTCTGATTACCCTGACGCTTACGCGGCTTGAAATGTAGTTTCCTCTGTAGGGTCAACTATTTCATTTGTAGGTGTATTATTTTTAGTATTTATTGTGTGAGAAGCTTTCGTTAGTCATCGACAAGTAGCCTTTCCTTTACAAATAACTTCATCTGTAGAATGATTCCATAGTCTTCCTCCCGCCGAACATAGCTACGCTGAATTACCTACTTTACTAAATTTCTAATATGGCAGATTAGTGCAATGGATTTAAGCTCCATATATAAAGAAAATTCTTTTATTAGAATATAATGGCAACATGAGCTAATCTAGGATTCCAAGATAGAAACTCACCTCTAATAGAACAACTTACCTTTTTCCATGACCACACACTCCTTATCTTAGTAATAATTACTACTTTAGTAGGCTATTTAATATTTATGTTATTTTTCAATACTTACACAAATCGATTTCTTTTAGAAGGACAAACAATTGAAATTATTTGAACAATTTTACCTGCTATTACACTAATTTTTATTGCCTTACCCTCATTACGCCTATTATATTTACTTGATGAAGTAAGTGACCCATCTTTAACACTTAAAACTATCGGGCACCAATGATATTGAAGTTATGAATATTCAGATTTTCTACAAGTAGAATTTGATTCTTATATAATTCCTTCCACAGAATTAGAATTAGGCAATTTCCGATTATTAGAGGTAGATAACCATGCAGTTCTACCAATAAATACCCAAATTCGAGTTTTAATTACAGCTGCTGATGTATTACACTCATGAGCAGTCCCTAGACTTGGGGTTAAGGTTGATGCTACTCCCGGGCGACTAAATCAAACAAGCTTTCTTATAAATCGGCCTGGCTTATTTTATGGGCAATGTTCTGAAATTTGTGGAGCGAATCATAGTTTTATACCTATTGTAATTGAAAGAACCCCAACAAACACATTTATTTCATGAATTTCTAAGATAAGAAATGCCTCACTGAGTGTCTGAAATGCAAGTAAAGGTCTCTTAAACCTTCAATAGTAATATAGCAATTACTCGCAGTGAAAAGATTAGTTAAATTATAACCCTAGTATGTCATACTAAAATTATTGAATATTCAATATCTTTTGATTCCTCAAATAGCCCCTTTAAGATGATTAACCTTATTTATTATGTTTTCAATAACTTTAATTTTATTCAATATTATTAATTACTATTCTTTTGAATTTAGACCTCCTGGCTCTTCTCAAACCACTACAACATCAACACAAGCCCTTAACTGACAATGATAACTAATTTATTTTCTGTCTTTGATCCAACAAGTAGTATTATAAACCTTTCTTTAAACTGAATTAGAACTTTTATTGGAATTTTATTAATCCCAATATCATTCTGGCTACTACCCTCTGGTTATTCATTGTTATGAAACAAAATCCTTTATACCCTCCACAAAGAATTTTCTACATTATTAGGGCCCACAAGACACCCAGGTAGTTCTTTTATTTTTATTTCATTATTTTCACTAATTTTATTTAATAACTTTTTAGGGTTATTCCCTTATATTTTTACAAGTTCTAGTCACCTATCTTTTACTTTAGCTTTAGCCTTACCCTTATGACTTAGTTTTATACTTTATGGGTGAATTAACCACACTCAACACATGTTTGCTCATTTAGTTCCACAAGGAACCCCTCCGGTTTTAATACCTTTTATAGTATGTATCGAAACAATTAGTAATGTAATTCGACCTGGTACCTTAGCTGTACGATTAGCCGCTAATATAATTGCTGGTCATTTATTAATAACATTACTAGGTAATACAGGCCCAAGCTTATCATTAACTATCCTATCCTTCCTTATTATTGGGCAAATTGCCCTATTAGTATTAGAATCTGCTGTAGCTATTATTCAATCTTATGTATTTGCTGTTTTAAGAACTCTTTATTCTAGTGAAGTAAATTAATGTCTACACATAGTAACCACCCCTATCATTTAGTTGACCAAAGACCATGGCCTCTTACAGGAGCTATTGGAGCCATAACAACATTGTGTGGTTTAGCCCAATGATTTCATCAATATAATATAAATCTATTAACATTAGGGTTTATTATTACATCACTAACTATAATTCAATGATGACGAGATGTCACCCGAGAAGGAACCTATCAAGGCTTACATACTTATGTAGTAACTTTAGGACTTCGTTGAGGAATAATTTTATTTATTGTATCTGAAATCTTTTTCTTTGTGTCTTTCTTCTGAGCATTCTTTCATAGTAGTCTAGCCCCAACTGTAGAATTAGGAGCTATTTGACCACCTACAGGTATTTCCCCTTTTAACCCTTTACAAATCCCTCTTTTAAATACAGCAATTCTTCTGGCCTCAGGAGTTACAGTGACCTGAGCCCACCATAGATTGATAGAAAGTAACCACACTCAAGGTCTTCAAGGATTATTCTTTACCGTAATTTTAGGGATTTATTTTACAATCCTACAAGCATATGAATATATCGAAGCACCATTTACTATTGCAGATGCTGTGTATGGGTCTACCTTCTTTATGGCCACAGGGTTCCATGGGTTACACGTGATTATTGGAACTTCCTTTTTACTTGTTTGTTTATTACGACATTATTTAGAACACTTTTCTCCTAGCCACCATTTTGGGTTTGAAGCTGCTGCATGATACTGACATTTTGTTGATGTTGTTTGATTATTTTTATATATTTCTATTTATTGATGAGGTAGTTAAATAAAAATACTTTCCTAGTATAAAAAGTATACTTGGCTTCCAACCAGGAGGTTTGAAAACTCAAGGTAAGTAATTATTTTAATCTTTTCTATAACAATTATTTTATTAATAATTACCCTTATTGTAATAATTTTAGCAAGTCTACTTTCTAAGAAGTCTATTATTGACCGAGAGAAAAGATCTCCTTTTGAATGTGGATTTGACCCTAAATCATCTTCACGGTTACCGTTTTCTCTCCGCTTCTTTTTGATTGCTGTAATTTTCTTAATTTTTGACGTGGAAATTGCTTTACTTTTACCGTTAATTGTTTTATTTAGTTTTTCTTCTGTAAACCTTTGATTTTATATTGGTAATTTCTTTATTTTAATCTTACTCTTAGGTTTGTACCATGAATGAAACCAAGGGGCTTTAAATTGAGCTAACTAAGGGGCTGTAGTTAAGTATAACATTTGGTTTGCATCCAAAAAGTATTGGTTTCAATCTGTCTTAAATAAGAAGCGAATAATTGCTCTCAGTTTCGACCTGATTTTAGGTGTTTAACCACCCTTATTTACATACTTAGATAAAGCCAAATTAGAGGCTTATCACTGTTAATGATAGAATTGGTTATTAACCTATCTGAAATGTACCGCCATTAAAAGAGAGCTGCTAACTCTCTTTTTAGCAGTTAAATTCTGTTAACATTTCTATTTTTAATTATTTATATAGTTTACTCAAAACATTACATTTTCACTGTAAAAATAAACTTAAGTTTTATAAATGTTTAAGAGTTCTATAACTTCCTTAGCATCTTCAGTGCTACGCTCTAAATATAAGCTATTTAAACATAAATTAATGAATATAATTATAAAAATTAATCAAAATATAAAAGTTATTAAATAAATTTTTAAATTATTATTTTGTAAAGATTGTCTAATCTGAGATAATTTAAGTAATGAATTATAAATACCTTGCCCACCTAAATTTTCTCTTCAACCCTGGTCTATTCTTTTAATTAAATAAGACCCTCTGATTAAAGGGCCTCTTCTCACACCATAAGTAGAAATATATGGTATAAATCATATAGAACCAGAAAAAACAATCTGCTTATAGTATTTTATACTTATTAAACCATCGCCTAATCTTAATTTATTTATTTCGTATCCAACCCAACCACCTAATAGGCTTACTGATAAAGCTAAAGTTTTTAAATAAAAAGGTAAACATACTATCACTGGGGTAGGAAACAAAATTCAACTTATTATTCTCCCTCCAATAACAGATATAAACAATAGTCCTCTTATTCCCTTAAGTATAATATGGCCCTCATCATTTATAGGGTGGCAAACTCTAGCATTAAACAACCCTCTCATTCTATAATACACCAAACGCATAGTATAACATATTGTTAAACCCGTAGAAAAGAAAAATAAAAAGAATCCTAATATATTTAAAAGACTTAATCTAGCCATTTCTAAAATTAAATCCTTAGAATAAAACCCGGCTAAAAATGGAATTCCACATAAAGCCATATTAGCTACATTTAAACAAGATGTAGTATAAGGCATTTGATTGACTAAACTCCCCATATTACGAATGTCTTGAGAATCCTTTATATTATGAATAATTGCACCCGCACACATGAATAATAAAGCTTTAAATAAAGCATGAGTTAATAAATGGAAATAGGCTAACTTATAAAAACCTAAAGAAAGAATTCTCATTATTAAACCCAATTGGCTTAAAGTAGATAAAGCAATAATTTTCTTTAGATCAAATTCAAAATTTGCCCCTAAACCTGCTATGAATATTGTAAGCCCAGAAACTAAAAGTAATCACTCACTTACCCAAGTAAAGCTAATAGCAGGTCTAAACCGAATAAGTAAATACACCCCTGCTGTAACTAAAGTAGAGGAATGTACCAAAGCAGACACAGGTGTAGGAGCTGCTATTGCAGCAGGCAGCCAAGCAGAAAAAGGAATTTGTGCTCTTTTAGTTATTGCTGCTAATACAACCAAAGCACTAATTACAATTATTTCCAATCTTCCTTTTATAGCCTCCAAATAATAAATATAATTAAATCTACCAAAATTAAATATTCAGGCAATAGCCATTAATAAAGCCACATCACCTACACGATTAGATAAAGCAGTTAATATCCCAGCATTATAAGACTTAACATTTTGATAATAAATAACTAAACAATAAGACACAAGACCTAAACCATCCCAACCCAATAAAATTCTAATTAAATTAGGACTAATAATTAATAATATCATTGATGTGACAAATATTAATACTAATAAAATAAAACGATTAATATTATAATCCCCTCTCATATATTCTTTACTATAATAAATTACCAACGAAGAAATTAATAGGACAAATCTCATAAAAATTAAAGATATTCAATCTAATAGTAAAGTCATTACAATACTAGTTCTATGTAAATTTACAACCTCCCACTCAATAAAAATAGTATAATCGTCCAATAGAAAATACACCCCTAATCAAAATAATACAAAACTCAATATTCCTAAAATAATTAATCTAATAAAACAAATTGATAATCTCCATAACATTGGCCTAAAATAATTTCTTATATCTTTGACACCACAAATCAATATTTTGATAAACTATTTAAGCATAATCATAAAATTAACGATTCTCTCTTTAAAATTAATAAATTTAAAGGAACTCAATGTAAAAATAATAAAAGATATTCTCGAGAGTAACCTCCTCTGCATGAATAAACCCCAGAATAAACCTTACCATGTTGGCTATAAGAATATAAGTATAAAGTATAGGCCGCTCTGAAAAAAGATAAACCCATTAAAGAAAATATTCTCAACCAACTTCACCCAACTAAACTATTTAATAAAACCACCTCCCCCAATAAATTTAAAGTTGGGGGAGCTGCTATATTGGCAGAACTTAAAAGAAACCACCACAAAGTTATTCTAGGTATAAAGTGTATTAAACCTTTATTAATTACTAAACTACGGCTACCTAATCGTTCATAGGTAATATTAGTTAAACAAAATAAACCTGAAGAACAAAGACCATGAGCAATTATTAAAGTATACGCCCCACATACCCCTCAATAAGTTAAAGTTATTAAACCCCCTAAAACTAGACCTATATGAGCTACAGAAGAATAAGCTACTAAAGCCTTTAAATCAGTTTGTCGTAAACAAATAAAACTAACTAAACACCCGCCAATTAAACTAATACCAATTCAAATATAATTGAACTTAACCCCTAAAATTACCAACAAGTTAAATAGACGCAATAAACCATAACCTCCCAATTTTAATAAAACCCCTGCTAAAATTATTGACCCTCTTACAGGAGCTTCCACATGAGCCTTAGGTAACCATAAATGTACCAAAAATATAGGTATCTTTACTAGAAACGCAAATACTATAGCCAAATAAAATAAACTATTACCATTAAGAGATATCTTTATCAATAAAGGCATAAACAAAGAACCTCACTGTCTATAAATATAAAAAATTCCTACTAATAGAGGTAAAGAAGCTAATAAAGTATAAAATAATAAATATACCCCCGCTTGAAGACGTTCAGGCTGGTAACCCCAACCTATAATTGATAATAAAGTAGGAATTAAAGAAGATTCAAAAAATAAATAGAACAAGAATAAATTTATGCTACTAAATGTTAAATATAATATAATTAACAATATCAAAATTATTAAAATAAATATCTGCTGATTAAAATGAACATTTAATACTCTTTGACTTGCTATAATTATTAAAGCACAAATTCAAAAACTTAATAAAATTAAACCAAAAGAAATAACATCACACCCCATAAATAAATAACCCCATAATAATAACCTGGGAAACTCCCAAACTATTATAAATATAAAAGTTAAAATATATAATATTACATGAATTAAATGTCAACTTATTTTTATAAAAACTAAAGGGATCAAACTAAATAAAACAAAAATAAATTTTAACATTGTAAAATTCTAAAAGATTGAAAATAGTCATTACCATGTGTACGAATTATAGAAACAAGAACTGAAAGGCCTAAAGCCCCTTCACAAACAGCAAATGTTAAAAATACCATAGAAAAATAAAGTTCTGATCCTAAATTTGACAAATAACTAAATAAAAATACATAAAGAGATAAAACAATAAATTCTAATCTCAATAAAGTAGCTAACAAATGTTTACGTCTAGAAACAAAAACCAAAATACCTAAAGAAAATAAAGTAATTATTCTTAATAATCAAAATAGTTTTAACATTTAAGTTTTAATAGTTTAAACAAAACAAAGGTCTTGTAAACCTTAAATGAATTATTTTTCTTAAAACTTCAAAGAGAAAGTATACACCCCTTCCTCAGTCCCCAAAACTAATATTTTACTTAAACTACTCTCTGTTATTTTACAAATATTTTTTATATTTTTAATTTTAAGAATAGGACTTACATTTTGCTTAATAAAACACCCGCTTGCCATAGGTTTAATTTTACTTATTCAAACTACATATATCTCAGTATTTTCAGGTCTTATTGCCCCTACATTTTGATTTGCTTATATCTTATTCTTAGTATTCTTAGGAGGTATATTAGTATTATTTATTTATGTTACTAGACTAGCTTCAAATGAAATATTTTCTATTTCATCAAAAACTTTATTATTCATACTATTATTTAGTACTAGTTTATTAATTTTAACAGTTTTCTTCTATGACCACAACCTATGAATAACCCCTATACAAACCTTTACTGAAACACCATCTCTTACCTCACCTTATAATATTTCTGATTATTTATATAAATTATATAATACTATATCTTCTATTATTACAATTTTATTAATTTCATACTTATTCTTAACCTTAATTATTGTAGTTTCTATTACTAACATTTATGAAGGCCCCTTACGCTCTTCTTCTTAATATCAATTAATGTTTAAACCAATACGCCTGCACCACCCTTTATTTAAAATTGCTAATAATGCTTTAGTAGACCTACCAGCACCATCAAATATCTCTACATGATGAAATTTTGGGTCATTATTAGGTCTATGTTTAATTATCCAAATTGCAACAGGACTATTCCTTGCTATACACTATGTAGGACATATTGATTTAGCTTTTTCAAGTGTAGCCCACATTTGTCGAGACGTTAACTATGGCTGACTATTACGTACCTTACACGCCAACGGGGCATCTTTCTTTTTCATCTGTATCTATTTACACGTTGGGCGTGGTATATACTATGGCTCATATTTATTTATACACACATGAATAATTGGTGTTATTATCCTATTCTTAGTAATAGGAACAGCCTTTATAGGTTATGTTCTACCATGAGGTCAAATATCTTTCTGAGGGGCCACAGTAATTACTAATCTTTTGTCGGCTGTTCCTTACTTAGGAACAGATATAGTTCAATGGCTATGAGGAGGGTTTGCTGTAGATAACGCCACACTTACTCGATTCTTTACTTTCCACTTCTTACTACCATTTATGGTTGCAGGAGCCACTTTAATTCATCTTTTATTCCTACACCAAACAGGATCAAATAACCCATTAGGACTAAATAGAGATATTGATAAAATCCCATTCCATCCTTATTTTTCTTTTAAGGATATTGTTGGGTTTATTATTTTAGTTATATCATTAACATTATTATCTTTATTACAACCTTACCTTCTAGGAGACCCTGACAATTTCATTCCCGCAAATCCATTAGTTACCCCTGTTCATATTCAACCCGAATGATACTTTCTATTTGCATACGCTATTTTACGATCTATTCCTAATAAGTTAGGAGGTGTAATTGCTCTAGTTCTTTCTATTGCAATTCTTTTTATTCTCCCATTTACTAATAAAAGTAAATTTCGAGGACTAGAATTTTACCCAATTAATCAAACAATCTTTTGATCTTTATTAGGTGCAATCTTACTACTTACATGAATTGGAGCCCGCCCAGTAGAAGACCCATATATTTTAACAGGACAATTACTTACAGTCTTTTATTTCTCAATTTATTTAATTAACCCTATTGTTCTCAAAATTTGAGATAATATTCTAGAATGATTAATTAATTAAAGTTTAATATGTGTTTTGAAAGCACAATAAAGAGGTTGAATTCCTCTATTAATCTATAAATTTTATTTACTCAAATTTTTATATCCCTAATACTAATTTCAATCCTATAAAAAAGAACAAATAATTTAAAGATAAAGGTAAAAATCTTTTTCAAGCTAAATATATTAATTTATCATAACGAAAACGTGGTAAAGTTCCACGCACCCAAATAAAACTAAAAGCCAAAATACCTAACTTAATAAAAAATATTAAACTATATACATCTCTACCTAGAAAAATTAAACTAAACAACATTCTTATAAATAAAATTCTAGCATATTCCGCCATAAAAATTAAAGCAAATCCTCCTCTTCTATATTCTACATTAAACCCAGACACTAACTCCGATTCACCTTCAGCAAAATCAAAAGGTGTACGATTGGTCTCTGCTAAACAAGAAGCAAATCAAGCCAAAGCTAAAGGGAAAGTAATAAATAAAAATCAACAATTATTTTGATATAAACAAAAATCACCTAAACAATATCTACCAATTAAAAATACAAAAGATAAAAGAATTAACGCTAATCTTACCTCATACGAAATAGTCTGAGCCACAGCCCGCAACCCTCCTAATAAGGCATAATTCGAGTTAGAAGCCCAGCCTGCAACTATAACAGTATAAACACCTAAACTTGTACAAGCCAAGAAAAATAATAAACCTAACCCAAAATTATGAAGACCAACTCAATAAGTATAATCAATCAATAAATAAAGATAAAATAAACTAAATACTGGAGAAAAATAATAAGGCAAATAATTTGATAAAACAGGATAAGTCTGCTCCTTTGTAAATAATTTAATAGCATCCGCAAAAGGCTGAGGAATCCCTCAATAACCTACTTTATTAGGACCCTTACGAATTTGAATATACCCTAAAACTTTACGCTCTAATAATGTTAAAAAGGCTACCCCTACCAAAACACATACTACTAATAAAATTCTTCTAACTAAAGTTAAAATTAAATCCTTATAAAACATTTACTATTTGGAAATCTATTCCTTATATAGATTCTAAATCTATGGCACTAATCTGCCAAAATAGTAATAGTATTCTATTATAAAGATTATCTTAAGTATTTGGTCCTTTCGTACTAAAATACTATTTTATATTGAGGATAGAGACCAACCTGGCTCACACCGGTCTGAACTCAGATCATGTAAGAATTTAAAGGTCGAACAGACCTAACATTTGAACATCTACACCCAAATATTTTCTTAGTCCAACATCGAGGTCGCAAACCCTTTTGTCGATAAGAACTCTCAAAAAGGATTACGCTGTTATCCCTAAGGTAACTTGGTCCTATAATCATTAATAACGGATCGTAAAATCACTCATCAGTGTAAATATTTTAAAAAAGTTTATTTATTTTCCTGTCACCCCAACAAAATAATTTCATCAATAATAAAACTTATACTATATTTCATATTAACTAAATTATTAAGCTCTATAGGGTCTTCTCGTCCTCCAACTTTATTTTAGCCTTTTCACTAAAATGTTAAATTTTAAATATCTTAAATGAGACAGCTTTTACCTCGTCCAACCATTCATTCCAGCCTTTAATTAGAAGACTAATGATTATGCTACCTTTGCACGGTCACAATACCGCGGCCCTTTAATTCTTCAGTGGGCAGGTTATATCTTCTATATATTCAAAAGACGATGTTTTTGATAAACAGGCGAGTAAAATTTTGCCGAGTTCCTTATTTAAGATTTTACTATTTATACTATTCTATTATAATAATTTTACCATTATTAATTATTATATATCATTTTTAATAACATTTCAATATCTACCTAATATACATTATAAATAAATATTATTATAAGTAAATTATTACATAATTTAATTGATAGCTAACCCCAAGCTTACAAACTTACCTTAAATAAAATATTTAGAAATTTTTAGAGCTTATCCCCTAAAAATTTAGTACTATATTAAAACTAAACTTTTTATAAATTAATTTCTAATAATACCTGAATTAAATTCATTTCTTGGAAAACTAAATATCTTAAAGACCGAATAATATTTCATTACTAAATTATTATTTTATATAAATTTGCCACTTTAACAAACATAATAATTTAGCCCTCTTTAATTCGAGAAAATAAATTTATTTAAATATATTTAATAAACCCTGATACAAAAGGTACAATAATAAATCTACTTTATATTAATTTATTATTTCAATTATTTCAAATTTCCTTTACAGTACAATAATATATAATTTATTCTTTATTAAATACTAAAACAATAATACTTTATATTAATTTATAAACTAAATTTTATTTTATTAACTAATAACATATATAAAATATTTCAAAATAACCGAATCGCACGGCATCCTTTCAATGTAAATGAAATGCTTAACTCTCAAGCTCTACTTTGAACTTTCTAGATACACCTTCCGGTACATCTACTATGTTACGACTTATCTCACCTTAAAATGAGAGCGACGGGCGATGTGTGCATGTTTTAGAGCTTTATATCATAAAATTTATCTTGATTCTATTACACCCAAATCCACCTTCATTGAAAAATTTTAATTCCAAATCCATTATATATACTTATATTGTAATTCACCTCCTCTTAATTATAAACTGCACCTTGACCTGACATATTTTATATTTATAATTTTTGAGTATTATTTCCAAATATACCCTGCTGACGGCGGTATACAAGCTGTTAACCAAATTAAGTAAAGTAAAACGTGGGTTATCGATCACGGGGCAAATTCCTCTGATAAGACTAAAACACCGCCAAATTCTTTGAGTTTTAAGAACATAACTATTACTACTCAAGCTTTATTAAAATAACAATTAGAATAGTAGGGTATCTAATCCTAGTTTATTTTCTAACTTTCATAGCTTCATTTAATAATATTTTAAGTTTTATGACACATTTTAAAATTTCACCTAACAACAACACTATTAATAAACTTTATAATTTAAAATTAACTATAACTAATAATACTTTTTAGCCTCTTTTGTTTAACCGCGGTGGCTGGCACAAATTTTACCAAAACTATAAAATTTACTAACTCCAATTTTCATTGATACTTAATGTAAAATACTGCGCTTAAAATATATTTAAAATCTTTAAGATTTAATAAATATTTATTTCTTACTAAAACTTACATGTAAAATAATTTTATAAAAAGTATTTCAAGCCAGAATAAAACTTTCTTAACAAAAAAATTCAATAAGACCTTATAATTTATTGATTAAAAATAAATTAATTTAACATGTGTCAAATTAAATTTTTAATTCAAATTTAAGAATTTGTAAACATTAATTTATTTTATGGAGTATATGTATATATAAATAGCCCACATTGAGGGCTCTTTTCTGGGACCTTAAATGCGGTCCAAATCGCCCCAATATGCGTCATCCTCCTAATGACCAACACCCTAGGCTGTATTGGCCATCAATTATTTATTCGGTGTCTAGTCCACTATTTCGTAACTTCCTAGTAGTGCCGATTAGAACACTATAAATTTAAGGTGACCTTAAATTACTAAATGTAATTATTTAACTCCCACTATGTTTACAAGTATACCCAAGCATCTTGGGGGATATAAAATCACATAAAATGCACATACTTGATAAAGTATTTTATTATAAGTAGCAACAAACTTGGTAACCCAAATAAGAGTAAAATTACTCCTATTTATTAAAAATAAAACTAGGTACTAAAATACTATTACCTATTTCATCTTAAAAAAAAAAAAGGAATCAAATTCTACCATTCTTTACCAACCTCTTTATTCAATTAAATTTTCATAATTAAATAAAATTATAATTAATTTCTTTACTTAACTATTAAAATTTTCTTTTTACTTGTTTGTTTATTTTATAAAAAAATAATATTTCTAGTTAATTAATTTATTAATAAGTCCTGCTCAAAATTTATTACCAGTAAATA